CGACCCCGTACATCTGTAACAGTCACAATGGTATTGTTGAAACTTGCTTGAACATGAATAACTCCCTTGGGGATTCTACGTGTATTCTTACGTGAACCAATACGTCTATTTCTACGCGAACCAATTTTTGGTATAGGTTTTGCCATATTTTATCATCTCATAAATATAAGTCAGAGATATATGGATATATCCATTTCATGTCAAAACAGATCTTTATTCTTTTTTTTTTTTTTTTACTTATTTTATTTATTTGTACATCTGTACATCGGGTCCTTTAGATTTCGAGAGTCTTTTTGTTTTAGAAAGATTATCCTTGTCTTTGTTTATGTCTCGGGTTAGAACAAATTACTATAATTCGTCCCCGCCTACGGATCAATCGACATTTTTCACAAATTTTACGAACGGAGGCCCTTATTTTCATATTTGTCATTCCTTTTTTTAATTCCGAATCTACTTATTGGAAGAAAATAAGTTTCTTGAAATTTTTAATTTCGAATTGTATCCTCACGAAAGAATGTTGAAATTGAAAAAACCGCCTAATCATTCAAGTCTTTGCTTTGGAGTCTCTAAATTATACGCCCTTTGGTTGAATCATAAGGACTTACCTCAATTTTTAGTCTATTTCCTGGTAGTATACGTATAAAACTACATGAAATCCTTTACGAAACAAAAACCAGAATAATTTTTTTGTTATCTAAACGAATCCGGAAGATACATACCATCGGTAAGTTGTTCAGTAATTAAACCCTCATGAATCCATTTTTGTTGTTTCATTCCAGGTAAAACCGCTTTGAAGTATCAACTAATGTAAGAGGGATAATATTATAAACTTGTCCTTTCTCTTTTTTCACAAATATGACCGTGTCGGCTATTAGAAAGATTACCATATATAACACAAAACTTCTCCGCCGATTCCTTCTAGTCGAGCCTTTCGGTCTGTCATTATACCTCGAGAAGTAGAAAGAATTACAACCCCCATTCCGCCTAAAATTCTAGGAATTCGTTGATAGTTAGAATATATTCGTAGACCGGGTCGACTGATCCGTTTTAAATTTAAAACATATGGTCCTTTCCTATTTCTTCTATGTCGTAGGGTTAAAACCAAAAAATATTTATTGCTTTCTTGATGTTTTCTCACGTTTTCAATAAAACCTTCTTGTAAAAGGATTTTAACAATATTTTCAGTGATGTTAGTAGATGGTATTCTAACTGTTCTTTTTTTATTCATGTCAGCATTTCGTATAGAGGTTATTATGTCAGCAATAGTGTCTTTACTCATGATAAACTAAGATTTTTGTTTCCCCCGAATTTTGATATAATCAACATGCTCTTTTTCTTTTTTTCTGAATTTTTTAATATTTATGAATTCTTTTTTTTTTTTTATTTATATTTATGAATTATTAAAGATATATACGTGATAGATAAACAATTTACTAATTTACTAATTAATTAAATAAATTTAATCAATTTCATTCAAATACTATATTAAGGTCTTCCCCTATAATACTTCAGGTGCTAATGAAACTATTTTAGTGAAATTTAACTGTCTTAATTCCCGGGCGATCGCGCCGAAAATTCGGGTTCCTTTTGGATTTCCTTCTTGATCAATAACAACCGCAGCGTTGTCATCATATCGTATTATCATACCGTTGTCGCGTTTGAGTTCTTTACAAGTACGTACAATGACAGCTCGGACCACTTCTGATCTTTCTAGAGGTGTATTTGGTACTGCTTCCTTGATTACAGCAACAATAATGTCACCAATATGAGCATATCGTCGATTACTAGCTCCTATGATTCGAATACACATCAATTCTCGGGCCCCGCTGTTATCCGCTACATTCAAATGGGTTTGAGGTTGAATCATATCATTTTTTTATCGGTTTTTTCTTTTTCAATGCAAAGGTATAAATAAAAAAAGAAATATTATTTGTTCAAAACAAAAAAAGAAACCTGCAATTGTTTTTTTTTTTCATCCCAAAAACTCCTTTCGTTTGTTTCTACACTCCTATCCAGAAAGAATGAATTGAGTTCGTATAGGCATTTTAGATGCCGCTATTGAAATAGCCCTTCTAGCTATATTTTCTGCTACTCCGCTCATTTCATAAAGTATTCTACCGGGTTTAACAACAGCTACCCAATATTCGGGAGATCCTTTCCCCGAACCCATACGTGTTTCTGTAGGTCTTACTGTAACAGGTTTGTCTGGAAATATGCGTACCCATATTTTTCCACCGCGGCGTGCATTTCGTGTCATTGCTCGCCGCCCTGCTTCTATTTGTCTAGATGTGATCCAAGCGGGTTCAAGCGCTTGAAGAGCATATCTACCGAAGCAAATACGATTACCTCGATAAGATATTCCTTTCATTCTTCCTCTGTGTTGTTTACGGAATCTGGTTCTTTTGGGGTTATAGTTGATGGTTGTTTAGCAATTCCATCCATCTCTACTACAGAACCGGACACGAGAGTTTCTTCTCATCCAGCTCCTCGCGAATTAAAC